AATAGATCCACAGATAAGATCTAGTTGCTCAGATCGGATTATATTTATTTGATACACTGTTGTCAATATGAATATGTTGAAAAAAGAAATACACACTAAAGAAACGAATTGAATTCAATTTCAATAAAAAAGTCTGCATAGGGTATGAATAGAAAACGAGAGGGGGGGTAGTAGAGAAAAGAAAAGGAAAAGATAGACAAAGTATATATGTATACAACCGCACCCTCTTTTTTCTTTCATTTCATTTAAGTAAATTGTGTTTGATTGAAGCGAAGTTCTTTTTCCGGAAAAACCCCCGCTGTCTTTAAAATATCCTGAACAGTTCCTGTAGGTTGAGCGCCTTTTTCAAGGAAATAGAAAATAGCAGGAACATTTAAATAGGTTTGATTTTTTATCGGATCATAAAAACCCGCTTTCCGAAGATCTCGTCCTTCTCTTCGGGATCGAACATCAATTGCAACGATTCGATAAATAGCTCATTGGGATAGAGGTGGATAAAAAGCACCCTCCCCCCGGAACCGTATAAGAAGTTTTCTCCTCGTACGGCTCGAGAAAAACGATTTGAAGTTCTGTCTACGTATAGAAGTATAGAATTATAATACCAAATACTAAAATCATCAAATCAATTAAACTATGATTTCAGTCTTTTTTCTTCTTATTTTTTCTTTTTTAAAAAAAGAAAAAATAAGAAGAAAAAAGAATCAGTGGAACCCTCTAACTCAAGTTGGATAACTTTCAAATAGCTCAAAGAAACCCCTTTAGACATTTTATTTATTGAGTGATCTCTAATTTCCTTTCTTTTTGTTTGTCTTCGTTAGAATCTATTTTTAGTCTTCATTCTAATTGTTGAGACAATTGAAAATGGTATTTCCTTGTTCCAGGATACTTTATCTTTGCCTTGAATCATTGGGTTTAGACATTACTTCGGCGATTTTGAATCGTTTCAAAATGGCAGCAACATACCACTTTTTGTAATTTCTTTCTATTAAAGAACCAGACTAGCGATTGATTCCCATGCGATACACTTTTTTTCGATCAAAAGAATTTGCCCAATTCAAAGAAACTTTTTTCATGTCTTGGACTTGAAACTTGCTCAAATTAAATTCTTTCAATTTCTATCTCGAAAAGATACTTACGAAGTTGTTCCAGCTTATTAATTGGTACTAACCGTAGATTCTTGCGCTGGAGAAATAAATCAATACTTTCTACTCGAGCTCCATCATGTACTATTTCCATTACAACCCAACAAAAAACGAGAGTTCTAGTGTCTAACAGAACAAAGATGTCGAGCTAGGAGCACCTTTATTTCGCTATAGCTATACTATAATTCGCTATACCATAAATAGGGTGGATATACGAATTCACAGCCGATCATGTCCTTCAAGTCGCACGTTGCTTTCTACCACATCGCCTCAAATGAAGTTTTACCATAACATTCGTTGAATTTGGAACCGGTATGTAATTGATTCCATTATGGAATCGTGAATAGTCATTGTTTCCGCCGATACATATTAATCTATATTTTTAACTTCTATTGGATAGTTTATGAAAAAGTATCATAAAAAATTGACTTTAATACAATAACAATACCACGTTTTATTGTATGAATATTTTAGGAATATTATTTGATTTATAATTTCTAATATTTAATATTAGGAATAGGAAAAAGATGAAAAAATCAGTTCTTTTTGAATCTTCAGCTTGTGAATTTTCAGCCTCAAGTGATTCGATAGGATGGATTCGCCAATTTAAAATTTCTTATGAGTCCCTGGTACTCATAGAAATCATTAAAAAAATTGAATTTCAAAATTGCCTATCTCGATACCAATATCCTTATTTGAATAAAGTTTTACAGCAGGGATTGTATTTTATACCGGCTTACGTTAAGATTAAGAAACCGAATCCCACTGCTTGAATTCAAAACATACATCATTGAAAATTCAACTGGGTGTAGGCGGACGACTTTTGTCTAAGTAACTAATGTAAATATTTTATTTAAATATGAAGGGGATAAAGATATGAGCAAAACTCCGCTTGAATCTATCTATGTGTTCATCTTTCCTGAAAAAAAATGGATTCAGTTCCATCTGCCTATTTTTTACGATCAATTTTTTGAAAAAAAAAAAAATATGATACCTAGAAAAGTCATTAAAAATAAGAAACAAGAGTTTCATTCATTATACTCTTAAATAAAAAGAAAGGGGTTGTTCAAAAAGACAATTTTGATTTATATTTAATATTCTAGGTATGTTCTGGGACGGAAGGATTCGAACCTCCGAATAGCGGGACCAAAACCCGTTGCCTTACCACTTGGCCACGCCCCATTCAGATTTTTATTCAACACCAATAAAAACTAATATTAATATGGGTTCTTCGTCAATTCCTCCTTCATATCTATAAAATATATTAAGCTTCTTGTTCGGATTTTCATATGTGTAGATATAGACTTAAACTGAATTTATTGATCATAATATATAATTCAATTAAGATATTGTATGAAAATAGGATTTCTTCTATTCTTTTTTGGTTTTTGATTTGAAAATGAAAGGATTTTTGATTGGATAAGTTTAAAGACCGGTTTTTGTCTACTTTACGTTAATCTTATTTTCAAAATTTTGTTATCAAAAATCTATTAATAACTCAGTCAAAATCGAATTATCTTCATCTTCAAGAACAAAATGGTTGTTATGCTTAATATTTTTAGTTTGATTTGTATCTGTTTTAATTCTGCCCTTTATTCAAGCAGTTTTTTCTTCACAAAATTGCCCGAAGCCTATGCTTTTTTGAATCCAATCGTAGATGTTATGCCAGTAATCCCTGTGCTCTTTTTTCTATTAGCCTTTGTTTGGCAAGCTGCTGTAAGTTTTCGATAAGATCCTTAATATTATATTGTCCTAGATTTATTCTAGACAAAATTCTAGCAATTCAGAAGATTATATTCATAAGATTAAATTAGTCTTCTAGCACTTCTAGCATAAGCCCTCAATTCAAACATTGAAGTTATTGTGTTGTATAGGTGCGATAAATCTGGATCACCCTATTTCCTCATTTTGATTTTTTTGCATTCCATTGAAAGAGCTGAAAGAGAGACCCTAATTTATTAGAGTCCACCACAATATAAAATCCTAAGTATGAAAGAAAATTTTTTGTAATGAATAATGATCGACTCTTATTAAAATTAAAAATGAATTTATAAAAAATCTTTTCTCTTTCTATAATTTATTTCTTAGTTTCAAAATCTTTTTTGTGCTCTAAAATAAAAATAGAGAATCTATTTTCTTTTTTTTTTCCAAACAAAAAAAGATCTTGGAGATTGTGTAATGCTTACTCTTAAACTCTTTGTCTACACAGTAGTGATATTCTTTGTTTCTCTCTTCATCTTCGGGTTTTTATCTAACGATCCAGGGCGTAATCCTGGACGTGAAGAATAAATAGAAGGTTTTTTCTTGCTTTGCTTGATTTTTGCATGTTCTTGATATTTTATCTTTTCTATATCTTTAACTTTCTATATCTTTAACTATTAAATAAAGTAAAAAGGTTCGATAAATTTGAAAGATAAAAAATACCAAGCAATCCATGCAACCGGAAAGAGAGGGATTCGAACCCTCGGTACGAATAAGCCGTACAACGGATTAGCAATCCGACACTTTAGTCCACTCAGCCATCTCTCCCAATTGAAACGGGGTAATTAATATTTTTATCTTCTATTACAGAACAAGGAAGACTTGAAAAGAACTTTTCCTTTTCTCTTTATTTTATTTTTCCTTTTCTCTTTATATATATATTATATGGTTTGAATATACATAATTTAATATATGACATATAAATATGTTATGTTAGTTATTAATGTATAATATATTATATATAACAATATATAACAGATTAAATGTTATAATTAAATGTTATAATTAAATCTTATTAATATAGAAATAAATAAAAAAAAAATAAAAATTCTAAATCTAAATAATAAATAAAAAAAAATAGAAATTAATTAAATAGAGAATTTGCTTATTTTAGTATATAGATTTTATATCGATTTTATTCTATAGTTATTCTTTAATTATCTAGTTATTCTATAGTTTATAGATTTAAAACTAGTTTAATCTAAAACTATTTTAAGCGTACTTAAAATTAAAAAGTAAGTTGAATATCTAAATTAATATCTAAAAGGTTTAATATATACTACTACAAAAAACTAGAAATCTAGAAATCCCTTATTTTATTAGTAAAATTAGTAAAATCTTTTATTTTATTAGTATCAAGAATTTTTCCAATTTCATTTAAATAAAAAAGTAAGGGCTATAAAAAGATATCTCCAAATCAATATTCCAATCAACTAATCAATATTTTTTATATCAATCAATATTTTTTTCTATTGATTGATATAAAAAATATAAAAAAAACAAGATTTCTTCGATTTCATTTCTAAAATCAAATAGAAATTTCGAATTTCTAAATTTAATTTAGAAAAATACAAAAGAAAAGAAACTACCTTTTTCATTTCATCTGAAAAGTTCCTTTTTATTCCCACGAACCCACCGAGTTCGCGGGCCCTTTTTTGTTCCAACCAATCTGAGTAAAAAAAAAATGATTTATTTGATTCAAAAACAAAAAAATAGTTGTTATTTAACCAAGAACAATCCTAAGTGGAATTATTTCCACGCCTATTCCTATGATATAGAATAAAATGATATAGAATAAAATGATATAGAATAGAATTAAGGAGTCTTCTTTTTTTCCCAATCTCATTGGGTTCCTGAAGAAATACAATATATCAACTTCCTGAAGAAATACAATATATCAACGCTCTAATTTTTATTATGATTCTTTTATGATCCTATGCCCCATGCTCTTACTCGACAAAAGATTCATTTATCTACAATAATCGCATCGTAGCGGGTATAGTTTAGTGGTAAAAGTGTGATTCGTTCTATTAATCCTAATAGTTAAGGGATCCCTCGGCTCATATTCCGATCAAAAACTTTATTTCTTAAAAGGAT